CTCATCAACGAACTTATCAATCGAATTGAAGCTCTAGACAAGGGGTCTCTTGCTATGGATGGACTCGAAAAAAGAACTAGATTGTGCAATGATGAGACTGAACAAGAATGCTTACCTAAAATATATGATCCTCTTTTGAATGGACCCCATCGTGGAACAATCAAAGAATTGTATTCAGATTCAAACATGAACGAGTATTTAATAAACTCGATAGAATCTTCTATCGAAACTCTTTGGATAAACAAACTTCATGATATCCTTCAATTTTCAAAATTGAAATTTGGTTTATAATTATACTAATTATAATTATCTTATCTAATTATCTAATCTAATAATCAATATCTTTCTAATAATCTAATTTCATTATATTATTTTATATTATTATATTTATATATATATTATATAATATATTTTTAATATTTTTATTTATATATTTTTATTTGATTTTTCAATATTTAATTAATATATTTAATTAATATATTTAATATTAATTAAATAATTTTAATAATGAAATTGAAATAATAATTAAATTATCTATTTCATTAAATTCAAAATTAATAAAAAAATGGATACATAAAATAAGTAAAAGAAGAGATAAGAAGAGATTCGTCCTCCGCCTATATATTTAAGAATTTCTGCCACAAAAAAATTTAGAATACCAACACCATTCGTAATTCCATCAATGACTTGTTTATCAAAAAAATAACTAAGTTCCGCCAGCCTTCTTATACCTGTAGTTAAGATTTTTGTATAAACAGAGTCTATGTAACCACGATTATATGACCAATTATATATAATATTTATTATTTTGTCCCAGATAATTCTCCTAGGACCCATTTGAACAGATAAATTTATTAAGTTCAAATTATTAAAATAGGAATAAGCAGGCCCATAGAAAAGAAAGGCTATAAATATTCCGAAATATGCTATACTGACTGAAAAAATAGCATTTATCGCAAATTCATCCCAATCAAAATTTGAATTTAAAAAGTTTATTGACGGAGTTAACCATCTGGATAATATATCGAAATGAACTATTCCTTGACCAAAAGGAATTCCTATGGATCCAACGAACAAAGTAAATAAGACCAATATAAGAAGTGGAAATAACATAGTATTGTCCGATTCATAAGGATATGTAGAAGTTTTTTTATTGGACATATTTTTAATAGTAATAAAAGGCCCCATCATATTGGTTACTACATTACCAACAATAGGATATACTTTTTTCGAAAAAAAAGAAATTCTTTGATTATGATTCATTGTTGATAAAATCAAATCATTTTTTATAACTTTTTGTCCTTTTTTGCCCCAGATAGATATTGAATAGAACACATTATTTTTTTTACCGTTGTAATTTTTACAATTAATATTTAAATGACCCTCAAAAGTAAGTAAATACATCCGAAACATATAAAATGCAGTTAATCCGGCTGTGAAACAAGCTATTATTGCAAAAATAGGTGAATACAACCAACTATCATTAAGAATTTCGTCTTTGGACCAAAAACAAGCAAGAGGTGGAATACCACAAAGAGAAAGCGTGCCTAATAAAAATGAAATTTTTGTAATTGGGATATATTTCGTTAAACCACCCATAAGAACCATATTCTGGCTTTTATCTGGGGAATACCCAACAATAGTTTCCATTGAATGAATAATGGATCCAGATCCTAAAAACAATAATGCTTTCGAATAGGCATGAGTGATCAAATGAAATAAAGCAGCTCGGTAAGATCCTATACCTAAAGCTAACATAATATAGCCCAATTGCGACATTGTTGAATAGGCTAGACTTCTTTTAATGTCTCTTTGAGCAAGAGCCAAAGTAGCTCCTAATAGTATTGTTATTATACCTACCAAAGAAATTATATTCATTATGTAAGGTATGACTGTAAAAAGAGGAAAAAGTCGAGCTACAAGAAAAATTCCTGCTGCTACCATAGTAGCAGCATGTATAAGAGCCGAAATAGGAGTAGGGCCTTCCATGGCATCAGGTAACCATACATGAAGAGGGAATTGTGCCGATTTAGCAACCGCACCGACAAATAATAGGGAAGAACACAAAGTAAGAAATAAAGAATTGGCCCCATTATTATCAAGCAAATTATTGGCGATTTCAACCAAATCCCTAAATTCAAAACTCCCCGTTATCCAATAAAGACCTAAGATTCCTAAAAATAAAAAAAAATCTCCTACACGATTAGTTACAAACGCTTTTTGACAAGCAGTTGCCGCGAGGGGTCGTGTGAACCAAAAACCTATTAATAGATATGAACACATTCCAACCAATTCCCAAAAAATATAAATTTGTATCAAATTGGAACTAGTAACTAATCCGAGCATCGAAGCGTTAAAAAAACTCATATAAGCAAAAAATTTCAAATAGCCTTGATCATGAAACATATAATTGTCACTATAAATAAGAACCATTATTCCAACAGTAGTAATTAATATTAACATAATGGAAGTAAGCGGATCTATTAAGTAGCCTAAATCTAAAGAAAAATCATTATTTATGGTCCAAGACCATACATATTGGTAGACTGGACTGCCATTTATTTGCTGAATAGACAGATTGGCGGAAAAAATCATAACGATACTTAGTAATAAAATACTAGGAAAAGCCCATATACGACGAATATTTTTTGTTGACACTGGGACAAGTAAAAGACCTATCCCTATTGCTATAGGAACCGGAAGGGGGACGAAAGGTATGATCCACGCATATTGATACGTATGTTCCATAAAAAAGAAATTTTTTTATTGTTTAATTGTTTCCGATTCACCAGCTTTTATATATTTAGAACGGAGCAAAAAAAAATTAAAGAAAAGATACGAAATTAAATAGAATTTAATTTATTAATTTTTTATTTAATATATTTTTATTTTATATTTTAATATATTAAATTTAATATATTAAAATATAATTTAATTATTATTAATTAATATTTATTATTAATTAATATTTAAAATTAATATTTAAAATTCAAATAAAAATAATTAAGTCAATGTTGATAAAATCATTCCTTTTTTTTTTATTTATTAATAATTTATTAATAAATATTAATAAAACATGGCAAAAATACAAACTCGAAACTCGTTTTTTTTTATTCGTTTTACCAATGGAAAGCAACTCGATTTCTATAGCCATGAATACCATGTATATAATAGTAAATATCTTCATTCGAATATATTTATGTATATAATAGTAAATATCTTCATTCGAATATATTTATAATTTATATATAATTTTATAATTTTTATTTATATATATAAATAAAAATAAGCCAAATTTTCAATATTAATAGGATATTTTGAATCTAAAAAAAATATTGCGAATTGCCTCCTCCAATCTCGACGATCAAAAATAAATGGGTTATTATGATTTCGAACAAGCCGCTATGGTGAAATCGGTAGACACGCTGCTCTTAGGAAGCAGTGCTAGAGCATCTCGGTTCGAGTCCGAGTGGCGGCATATTTCTAAAAAATGAATACTATACTAATTAATAATTCCTATAATGGATAGAATATAATTCTAGATCTCCATTCCATTGTTGGAGGATATCCTTTTTAGGATTTTTTATGATATTTTTTACTTTAGAACATATATTAACTCACATTTCTTTGTCGATTGTTTCAATTGTACTGACGATTTATTTGATTAACTTATTAGTCCACGAAATCGTAGGATTATATGATTCGTCGGAAAAAGGAATGGTATCCGCTTTTTTATGTATAACAGGATTATTAGTTATTCGTTGGATTTATTCGGGGCATTTACCCTTAAGTGATTTATATGAATCATTAATGTTCCTTTCATGGAGTTTATCCATTATTCATATGCTTCCTTATTTTAGAAACCATAAAAATATTCTAAGTGCAATAACTGCACCTAGTGCTATTTTGACTCAAGGATTTGCTACTTCAGGTCTTTTAACTGAAATGCATCAATCCACAATATTAGTACCTGCTCTACAATCACAGTGGTTAATGATGCACGTAAGTATGATGGTATTGAGCTATGCATCTCTTCTCTGCGGATCATTATTATCAGTAGCTCTTCTAGTCATTACATTTCGAAAAAATAAAAATATTTTTTTTAAATGCAAAAACAACCATTTTAGGCCATTTGGTGAAATTCAATACATGAATGAAATAAGTCATGTTTTACAAAACAATTGTTTTATTTCGTTTAGAAATTATCACAGGCATCAATTAATTCAGCAATTGGATTGTTGGAGTTCTCGTGTCATTAGTTTCGGCTTTATATTTTTAACCATAGGTATTCTTTCAGGAGCAGTATGGGCTAATGAAGCGTGGGGATCCTATTGGAATTGGGACCCAAAGGAAACTTGGGCATTTATTACTTGGACAATATTCGCAATTTATTTACATACCAGAACAAATGAAAATTTGCAAGGCTCAAATTCTGCAATTGTGGCTTCCATAGGATTTTTGATAATTTGGATATGCTATTTTGGAGTAAATCTATTAGGAATAGGGCTACATAGTTATGGTTCATTCGCATTAACATTTAATTGAAGAAAAAAAAGCAGTTACGAATAGAATATACAATACATAGGAATAGCATAAGTATAGATAACGAAAGTTTGTGTAGTTTTTGAAAATTGAATCATTACTTAATTTGATTCAATTTTCAAAAACTACACAACACAAATACAAATATTTGATTACAATTTGATTCTAATTTTAGAATTATCAAATTTACAATTTGAAAACTAAAATAAAATATCTAATTCTAAATTATTAGAAAATAAAAAAAACTATCTATAAAAATAATTAGATATAATAGCTTCTACCTTGTCAATTGATAATGAGAGAACGAAATCCGGATAAATACCAATACCTATTACGGGTAGAAAGATACAGATTGAAAGAAATAGTTCTCGCGGTCCCGAATCCAAAAAACGAGAATTTTGAGAGTTAAATTGCTTGTATCCATAGAACATCTGGCGTAACATAGATAATGAATAAATAGGAGTTAATACCATTCCAATTGCCGTTACAAAAGTGATTAGTATTTTTGGCATTAAAAGATATTTTTGGCTCGTAATTAATCCAAAAAAAACTACCAATTCTGCAACAAAACCACTCATTCCAGGCAATGCAAGAGAAGCCAGCGAAAAGCTACTGAACATTGTAAATATTTTTGGCATTGGGATAGTTATTCCTCCCATTTCGTCAAGATAAACAAGACGTGTTCTATCGTAACTCGTTCCTGCCAAGAAAAAAAGTGCAGCACCTATAAATCCATGAGAGATCATTTGTAAAAGGGCCCCGTTGAGTCCTGTATCAGTTATGGAACTAATTCCTATAATTATGAACCCCATATGAGATACAGAGGAATAGGCAATTCTCTTTTTTAAATTGCGCTGACCAGGAGATGCTGAAGCTGCATAGATTATTTGAATTGCACCTACTATCATCAACCAGGGAGAAAATATAGAATGAGCATGGGGTAATAATTCCATATTAATACGAACCAATCCATACGCTCCCATTTTTAATAAGATTCCCGCTAAAAGCATACATGTACTGTAATGGGCTTCCCCATGGGTATCGGGTAACCATGTATGTAGGGGGATAATCGGTAATTTAATAGCATAAGCAATAAGAAATCCAAAATAGAATAGTATTTCCAATGCCACAGGATACGGCTGATTGGCTGATGTTTCAAAATTTAATGTTGGTTCATTGGAACCATATAAACCCATACCCAGAACTCCCATTAAGAGAAAAACGGAACCTCCCGCGGTGTACAAAATAAACTTTGTAGCGGAGTACAAACGTTTCTTCCCTCCCCACATGGATAAAAGTAGGTAGACAGGAATTAATTCTAACTCCCACATGATAAAAAAAAGTAAAAGATCTCTAGAAGAAAATGATCCTATTTGACCGCTGTACATTGCTAACATAAGAAAATGGAATAACTTAGAATCTCGGGTAACTGGCCAAGCCGCTAAAGTAGCTAAAGTCGTGATAAATCCCGTGAGTAAAATGGGTCCTATGGAAAGCCCATCAATTCCCAGTCTCCAATGAAAATCAAAAAAATGGATCCATTTATAATCTTGTTCCAATTGTATTAATGGATCATCCAATTGGAAATGATAACAGAATACATAGGCCGTTAGAAGTAATTCTAATAGGCATATACAAATAGTATACCACCTAATAACCTTATTTCCTCTATGAGGGAAAAAGAAAATTAAAGTACCCGCGAATATCGGCAAAACCACAATTATAGTTAACCAAGGAAAATCGTTCGTGGTAAAAACAAGATACACTTACTTTTATTTTTATTTTGACCCGAAACCCCGTACTCGAGAAAAGAATTATTCTCGAGTACGGGGTTTCGGGTAAAGATAAAAAATGATGGATTGGATTCAAGTGGAATTTTCTCGAACGTATTAATAAGCTAGACCCATGCTACGAGTTGTCTCGTGCCATAAATAAACCCGGACACTCAAGAAATCGGTTGGGCAAGCGGATTCACACCTTTTACAACCTACACAGTCTTCTGTTCTTGGAGCAGAAGCAATTTGTTTAGCTTTACACCCGTCCCAGGGTATCATCTCTAATACATCCGTGGGGCAGGCTCGTACACATTGAGTACACCCTATACATGTATCATAAATCTTTACTGAATGTGACATTGGATCTATAATTTTTTTTAATATCATAAAATTTCAATCTAGTAGTAAAGGAATTATATATTCTAGACACCAGATGAATCAATGATTTAGTAGATTTACCAGAATCAATCTACTTCTGGATCTGCTCATGAAAGAAGGCCAAGATACTTTGATTTATTACAGTTTATCAAACAGCACTATATGCTGCACATACCCCTTTTGTTATTGGTAGATATTCCATATTTTTTTATCTGTATGCCCCTATTTATTCAACAAATTAGATTGATTGATACGAGTTGATTTTCTGTTACGATGAATTGATGAAACAATAGCTAATCCAATAGCTGCTTCAGCGGCTGCAATTGCTATAACAAAAATCGAGAAAATGTCTCCTTTTAATTGGCGACTATCAAATAAATCTGAAAATGTTACAAAATTTATATTAACTGCATTCAGTATAAGCTCAAGACACATAAGCGCTCGAACCATATTTCGACTTGTAATCAATCCATAGATGCCGATGGATAATAAATAGGCACTCAAAACAAGTACATGCTCGAGCATCATTGAACAATTCCTCATCAATTTCGATTCGTTTCAATATGAACAACAATTCAACTGATTCAATTGACTAAAATTGCATTTTTAAAAAAGTACGCAATAAAATAAGAAAATAGAATAGATATAAATTAGATATAAATATAAAAAATTTCTTTTTTTTTTACTTTATTTTATACAATACATGAAAAAAACAATACATGAAAAAAAAAGAGTTTAGTTTAAAGAAAAGAACAGGTCTATAAAATTAAATAAAAAATGAAAAAAAAAATAAATCAAACAAATATTAAATTTAAATAAAATGTATTTCAAAATATTTAGTACTGACGAGCCATAGCAATTGCACCTATCAAGGCAACTAAAAGAATTATCGAAATAAGTTCAAATGGAAGAAAAAAATCTGTTGATAAATGAATCCCAATTTGTTGACCATTATTTATCAAGTCCTGCTCTATAATCTGGTTTGACCTTGTAGTCCAAACAATACCGTACCATGATGTATCTGGGATAGTAGTAATTAATGAAAAAAAGATACTTGTACAAACCAGTGAAGTGACTCCATCTCCAACAGTCCAAAGATAGAAATCTTTGTAATACTCTGAACCATTCATAAACATTACGGCAAATACAATTAATACATTTATTGCTCCCACATAAATAAGAAGCTGTGCAGCAGCTACAAAATGGGAGTTCGATGAAATATGGAATAAGGATGTACAAACAAGAACCAATCCCAACGAAAAAGCGGAAAAAATGGGATTGGTAAGTAATACCACTCCTAGACTTCCCACTATAAGACCTAATCCCAAAAAAACTAAAAGAAAATCATGTGTTGGTCCAGGCAAATCCATTCTATGTAAAATAAAAGATAAATTATAAGTAGAAATTTTGCATGACCTTAATTGAACAAACCAGAAAAAAAAGAGGTTACCTTATTTTTTGATATTGAATTAAATCGATATAGGGTCGTGGGTGGGTTGATGTAGATACGTTTATTTATTATATTTATATTATATGAATATATGAATCATTAAATATGTTATATGTTAAATATGAATAATTAAATATCATTTGTTTATCTGAGAGTTTCGTTCAAAATTAAATTTTCAAAATTGATTGATTTCTTTTATATTATAAATTAGTAATAATAAATATAATTAGTTAAATTAAATAAAAATTAAATATTTTCTTTATTTTATTAATTATAATCACAGATATCATATTTATATATACTGTATGTAATGTACTACTCTATGTAATGTAGTATTTTAATATACAGAGAATAGATAAATATATTTTTATGAATATATGAAAATAATGACTCTCACCCCCTTATGGAATCTTAGTAATTGGTAATTGTTCTTGAATCAAGTGGTTTAGCCGTGCCTTTTTTTATTTGAGTCGAATTCATAATTGTTCGAATTGTGGAATCTCCAATTACTGACATTGGCAACCGACCCAAAGCAATTTGATTATAATTCAACTCATGACGATCATAAGTAGAAAGTTCATATTCTTCAGTCATTGATAAACAATTCGTTGGACAATACTCAACACAGTTACCACAAAATATACAGATTCCGAAATCAATACTGTAATTAAGCAATCGTTTCTTTCGAATATCAGTTTCCAATTTCCAATCAACAACGGGGAGGTCTATAGGGCATACCCGAACACATACTTCACAAGCAATGCATTTATCAAATTCAAAGTGGATTCGACCGCGGAAACGCTCTGATGTGATCAATTTTTCATAAGGATATTGAATAGTTACAGGTAAACGATTAGCATGGGATAGGGTAATCAGAAAACTTTGACCGATATACCTTGCAGCCCTTACTGTTTGTTGGCCATAATTCATGAACCCGGTTACCATGGGGAACATATCTTGAATATCTCTGAATAATTTGATGTTTCTTTCTCTTGTTCTTGTTTAAGAAAAGTTATGAATTTTTAATATCCTGTTACAATGAAAAAAGTTGGGAAGAAGTTGTCAATAATAGATTACCTAACGAAATAGGTAAAAGAAATTTCCACCCAAGATTTAATAGTTGGTCCATTCTCATCCTAGGTAAAGTCCATCTTGTTGTGATAGGAATGAACAGGAACAAATAAGCTTTAGCTAATGTAATAAAGATACCAATTGTTGTTACAAAGACTCCACCTATTTCATTTATTCCAAAAAACTCACGAATTAATATGTACGGAATAGAGAGATTCCAGCCGCCCAAATAAAGAACTGTTACAAATAATGAAGAAACTAGTAGATTTAGATAGGAAGCAACGTAAAATAAACCAAATTTTATACCTGAATATTCAGTTTGATAACCTGCTACTAATTCTTCCTCTGCTTCTGGTAAATCAAAAGGTAATCTCTCGCACTCTGCTAGGGAAGAAATTAGAAAAACAGTAAACCCTATAGGTTGGCGCCACAGATTCCAACCCCAAAAACCATATTTTGATTGCGCCTCAACTATATCAACGGTACTTGAACTGTTAGATAATCATAGTCGATGATAACATCACTATTTCCATCGCTATTGCAAAACCGTACATGAGACTTAAGCTTCATACGGCTCCTCGATGGCCACAAATAAATTTAAGAACTGGTTCAATATTATCTCGATATACGTGTCTTATCTTATAGAGTAGATAGAGTCAAGATATATCGGAGAGTCCCAAATTAGACCAATGCAATTCTGTCCGCTATAATAAAAAAGTGCTTCTGAATTGATCTTATCCTTTATAATTTCATTTTTTGTTCAGTAATATTTTTGTTAAACTTAACACTTCAATAAAATACTCGTTGTATCAATAGATATTTCGACTCATTTCTTGCGATTACGAAGAAGAATTAAGAATTAAACATTAGTTCATGAATCATCATCATGATAAGAATTCTATCTCTATAAACATGATAAGAATTTTAAAATATAAATAAAAAAATAAATAAAGGATTACTTCGTTCCTGATAGTAATTGGTTTAATCAGTGGGTAGGGGCATACTCTGGATCGGGATCGTGGGGAGGTACTGCTTGATCATTTCTACCAACTTAAAGCCCCATCAGGATTCCTTTTATGTTAGGCTATGTGGAATAACCTCTTGGATAATTTACTTACATTATCACCATTACTAATCCTTTGTGTACCTTGGTATTCCTAGCCGTCCACTCATATTTCTTCGATCCCCGGTATGGTAATACATACAATAATAAAACTCCATATGATCGATCTTTTGTACCCGCTTCAAATTCTGATATGATAGCTAATCAACCAATCTTGGGGCACCCCGTTTCGACTGTATTAGTATTATAATTATATTTGCGTTTTACGTCCGCTTAACTCTTGTACCTAGGGAATGAGATTCAATCTTTTTACTGCCAATTTCGAAGCTGTTTTATTTCACTCATATAACTATCTGGTTTAGTTCATCGCCCCGAATGATGAATAACAAAATGAGGATATTTATTCATTTATTCAATAATTAATTGAACTTTTTTCCTAGAACGAAAATGAAAAAAGGGGTAAAGTAAAAAAGTATATGTCCCAACGAATCGCACGTAGAGATATTGATAACACACATGAAGTTAATGGTATTTCATAACTAATTGATTGAGCAGCAGCTCGTAGACCACCTAAAAAGGAATATTTATTATTTGATCCATATCCTGACATAAGAAGTCCAATAGGCGCAATACTAGAAATGGCAATCCATAAAAAAACCCCTATACTAAGATCCGCTAAAACAAGGTGGTAACCAAAGGGAATTACTGAATAGCTTAGTAAAATGGATATGACCGCGATAGACGGCCCGATACTGAATAAACTAATATCTCCCCTAGATGGGAGAAGATCTTCTTTGAAAAGTAGTTTGGTACCATCTGCTAGAGCTTGAAGAATTCCAAAAGGACCCGCGTATTCAGGTCCAATGCGTTGTTGTACTCCCGCGGATATTTGTCTTTCTAACCATACAATTACCAGTACCCCTATTATGATTCCAAATACAGGAGTAAAAATAGGAATAAATAACCATACGAGCCCATAAACCTCTTTTACGGATTCCGATCTGGAAAAAGAATGGATAGCTTGTACTTTTATCGTATCAATTATCATTTTAACGATCAACTTCTCCCATAATAATATCTATACTACCTAGTATTGTCATAATATCGGCCAATTTCATTTTTTTAACTAGCTGAGGAAGAATTTGCAAATTGATAAAACCGGGTGGACGAATTTTCCATCGCCAGGGAAAAACACTCCGATCTCCTACCAGAAAAATTCCCAATTCCCCCTTGGGGGCTTCTACTCTCACATAAAGTTCTTGTTTAGACAATTCAAAAGTAGGAGAAGGTTTCTTACTAATGAATCGATAATCAAAATCATTCCATTCAGAATCCTTTGTTTTATCAAAGCGCCGTACTTCTAAATTCTCATAGGGTCCTCCGGGAATTCCTTCCAGGGCTTGTTGAATAATTTTGATGGATTCCACCATTTCACCGATTCGGACTAAATAACGAGCTAGCGAATCTCCTTCTTTTTGCCATTGTACTTCCCAATCAAATTCGTCGTAAGACTCATAATGATCAATTTTACGAAGATCCCACGGAATTCCAGAAGCTCGTAGCATTGGTCCCGATAGACCCCAATTTATTGCTTCCTCTCCACTAATAATACCCACCTCTTCAACTCGTTCCAAAAAAATGGGATTACGCGTAATAAGCTTTTGATATTCAGTAACCCCTGTTAAAAAATACTCACAGAAATCCAAGCATTTATCTATCCAGCCGTAAGGTAGATCAGCAGCCACTCCTCCGATACGGAAATAATTATGCATCATTCGCATACCTGTGGAAGATTCAAATAGGTCATATATCAATTCTCTCTCTCGGAAAATATAGAAGAAAGGGGTCTGCGCACCGATATCCGCCATAAAAGGACCAAGCCATAATAAATGAGAAGCTATACGACTCAGTTCTAGCATAATTACTCTAATATAGCTCGCTCTTTTCGGTACTTGGATATTCCCCAACTGTTCGGGTCCATTTACCGTTATTGCTTCTGTAAACATAGTAGCTAAATAATCCCAACGTGTTACATAAGGAAGATATTGTATAATTGTTCGATTTTCTGCAATTTTTTCCATTCCTCTGTGTAAATAACCCAATACGGGTTCACAGTCAATAACATTTTCCCCGTCTAGAGTAATGATGAGTCGAAGAACACCGTGCATTGATGGGTGTTGAGGACCCATATTGACTATCATGAGGTCTTTTCTTGTAGTCGGTACAGTCATATATTTTTTCCCCGATTCATTATTCCACGAATTGCTTAAAACCAAATGAAATTCATTATCATTAAGAATATATAATATATATAATATTAGATATTAGAATATAATTAGATTAGAATATAAATAATAAAAATGAGCTTAACGAGTTTTTGGCTCCCGAATATCCAATTGACTAATTAATTCTTTATAGCGTACTCTATTTTTCTTTGATAAATAAGCCAGCAGCCGTTGACGTTTTCCCAGAATTTTACGTAGACCTCTCTGAGATAAATAGTCTTTTCTGTGCAATTCCAAATGGGAAGTAAGTCTACGTATTTTATTGGTGAAACTGAATACTTGAAATTCAACGGACCCCCTATTTTTGTTTTTTTCTTCTTGCGAAATAACAGAAATTAATAAGTTTTTAACCATAACAAAAAATTCTGCGTCCTTTTTTCTTTATTTACATTACAAATATAGTTTTACTAATCAGTAATAATAATGCCAATCATTTTCATTTGTTATACATATACACAATAATTTTGATTTATTCGTATACTTTTTTTTTTCTCAAATTCACTTAATTGATAATCAATACAATTTTTCAATTTTATTCAGATATAGATACAAAATTTCTAACCCCACAAAAGATAATAATTTTGACCTAAGATAAGAAGATTATGACGATTTATTACTTACTAGATAGAATGGCTAAGATCAAGGTCAGGTAATCAGTATCATGTACCATAATGTAATATAACAACACAGGTCTGTATATATTTGTTTGTGTTCATATACCATGTCAGAAATGGCGCTTGATCCATGTAATGTAAATGGATCATCAACTAATTATCAATCGCGGATACATATGTATCCTTGACATAACGAAACGACTACCATTATTGGTATCAAACCAATAGCGATTCATACAAGCAAAATCTTCGAATCGATAATTTGGCCAAAGAAAAAATTTGAACTTAATAAATCGATTTGTATTTACATCAAGATGCTTATCCTCATAAAAAAATTGACCCCATCGCTTGACATTGTTCCCATTGCAAAATACTGGATTTATATCCCCAACATTGACATTTCTTGAATTTAAACAAATGAGAATTCTCAATTCTCTACGACGTCTAGGAGATAAAAAATTTTCAGGAACAATAAAATCATAAAAATTAGCGTCTCTATTCCCATTTTCATATCGTGCAATGGATTCATTAAGACGATTCTTATCAACATTTCTTTTTTCTTGATATCTTCGATTAGTTTGGTGTTTACTCTTATGCACCCGTGAAATAGTTATGGTTTGGTACATGATAAATTGTCCGTCCCATTTTATGGATAGCCGAGCTGGTTCAATAATAAATAGTCCCCTTTTTATCAATTTTGTAAGAGTTGTAGACTTCGGAATCAGCATTACATCCAAACTTATTTCGTTCCTTTGAATAGAAGATATAGCAATTTCCTTTGGATTTCGCAATCTAAGGAGTAGGCAATATACCTTGATATTATTGAGTATTTTTTGATTAAAAGCATTATCCCATTTCAATTGAAAAAGAAAATATCTTTTCAGGAGGAAATCTAGTTCCGCTCCTATCTTGAATTTATTTTTATTTGTGCTTTTTTGAATGTATGATCCCCGATAATCTTCTTTAACATTTTTCGATGGATCAGATCCAAGATTTTTTTTTATTTTTTCATATGATCCAAGATCTCCTTGGACTGGCTGTTGTTTTTCTTTTTGATTTGGATTCTCTAATTCAAGAGATTTTTTTTTATTATATAATCTTAATCTATCTTTTTTTTTCTTTTGGTTGATATTGTTACTAATGCTTTTATTTATATTCAATTTTAAAAAAAGTAAATTGATTGGTATGATCCATGGTCGAATCTTATATGTATTATACAGTAACAAAAATTCTGGTAAAAACCAAAGTTCTAGATTCGATATCGGACAATAATTTAGGATTTCTTCATTCATTCCCATCCAGTCAAAAGATTTTTTTGTTTGATTGAGTGGGCGGATTTGTTTATGAATCGCGAGATTCAAAAAAACTTTCTTATCCATTTTCTCAATTATTTGATAATAATTAGTCTGAGTCTTAGTATTTTTATTAATGTTAGCGCTGGCCCCGATATCTCTATTTCTCCATTCCTCAATATGGATCCTTTTTCTAAGACAAAAATTAAGAGTTCTCCAATCAAAATATTTTCTATCTGGATTTTTATCCCTATCAATAATAGAATCTTCTCGTAGATAATTACCAAGATCTATATCTCTCGGCAAATAAAAGAATTCGGGATTATACATATTGTACTTATAGGGAATCCTGGGGGCTTCGTTTACTTGTAATGGCAACCCATAAATATATGAACCTTTCTTATTTTCATAATTCATATATTTATTTGATAAAAGATCATATTTGTAATTTTTAAATTTATCTTTTCGGTTCGGTAATGAATTTACCGCATATGCATAATTGTTTTCTTTTTTGTAATGAATTAATAGGTCTTTTTCATATGAATAAAAATTGGTTGAGTTTGTATTTTGAACCATAAAATTTTGATTGATTCTATTCCGCCAATTTTGCGGTACTAATTTAGACCATCGAGTCTGAGATAGATTGTATTTATAGTGATCATTACCCATTAACCAGCTTTTCCATTCATTCATTTTAAAACCAAAAAATTGCTTATACCTTGATTCGGAATGAAATATTCCTTGTGTTCCAAAAAAATCTTTTTTTATTCTATCCTTAATAAAAGGAATTGTTCCGTGATATTGAAATAAAAATTTAAAGTAATGCTTGTTGATAATTTGGGCTTGTGATAATTTGTAAAATACATATGCCTGTGACAACGAAGAAAGGTCACAAAAAATCTGCAAATTTGGATTTCTAATATTAGTAATCAACTTTTTTATAGTCGAAATAAAATAAAATTGATTTTTTTTATCAATATAAATTCTTTTTTTATTTGTTTCATCATTGGAATTAGAATTCTCCGTTATTTTGTTTTTTAATTGAAGTAAAATTTTTACATGTATTCTGGAAATAATATTAATGATATGTAAAAAAATATCTTTGCGTATCCTTTCAATAAAAAAATTCAAAAAATAGTGACATTTGCGCATTAGTCGAGCACTTCTTCTTTTTAGCAAATTTTTTTTCGGCGATTCTAATCTTTTATCATCGCAATTTGTTTCGTTAGGACTAATGTTTCTAGACGTAGTTATAAATATGTTTTTTTTTTCTTTTGTTATTTTTTCGATTTGGTTTCTGATTGTATTTGTCTTATCAGCCAGATCTTTCATCTTTTTTTCTGTCAGTGAATAATTTGTCCAATCTGCAGATGTAATTTGAATGGACGATTCATTAGTTATATGATTACTTATATGATTACTGATTAGTGATTTTTTATTTATTTTTTTTTTATTCGATTCATATACTTCCCTCAATCCAAATGATGAAATGAGACTTACTTTTTTAAGTTCTTTCATTATTCTTTTTATAAATCTAACTAGTTTTCTAACCCATCCTGTTTTTTCTTTTGATACTTTTTCAAACCATTTTGTTCTTTCGTTTAGAATTTTTAGAGCTAGAAAACGTTTTTTTTTCACTTTTATAAGTTTTTTTTCAAGTTGTTTCAAAATAGGTTCAAAAAAGGAAGGTAGTTGTCGGGGAGAACCAAAAGGTAATTCAGCTTCCATTCCCCAAACCGTTAAAAAACAAAAATTATCTTTTTTACCTTTCTTTTTCATGGAATCTCTAGGATGTGATTGTAGCTTAGATCTGTGCCACGGTTTCAGACAGAAAGGAAATAGGATCTTTATCTGAATACCGTCGCTTAACCAATTTTTAGGAAATTCTGTTTCTGATAATTGAACACCATTATAGGTGCATTTAACATGCATTTCTCTACTCCAATCTTCAAAATCCTCATGCCACTCGGGGGATTGAAATACTAGTATACGCCCAACATTTTTGGCTATTATCAACGAGGGAAGTACTAGATATTTTCTAAGAATTGATTGGGTTATTAACATAGAACCCCTTATTGCTTGAGCAAATAGAATAGTATCCCAAGTTTCTGCTATTGCTATACGCTCATTCTCACCTTTTTTTTTATCCTTTTCTTTCGCCTCTTCTTCTTCAGAATTTGAAATTTTGAATTCTGCGCCCGCACCTCCCATCCAATTCCTAAAAATTAAATTCAACATTCGGGCGATATCAAAAGAAAAAAAATTATCTATTCTGTCCAAAAAAAGTGGTGAATGCACAGTTGTTTGAAATAGCCCCCAAGTAACCGTTTTGCGTCTTTGAGCACGCATGGATCCTTTGATTATATCTCGACGAAAATCTGATTGTTGCGAATAACGTATCAAATCTACCTCATCTCTTTGATCATGATTACTAGTAATGCTTGCATTTTGATTTGTTTCATTATCAGTAAAAATAACTACACGTTTGGCTTTTCGTGAACGAATACCACGATCGTTGGTTGACTCGTCTTCTTCTTCCAAATTGTCAATCAATTTGTATGACCACCGAGGGACCTTTTTATTTATTTTAATTCCAATCATTTTTTTTCGAATTTTTTGATCATTGGATTGTATCGAATAAATATTTTGATTTCTTTTGTGAATAAATCCTTCCTTGTTCTGAAAATAACAAAAAATAAAGCTCTTTAAAATGAGGAATTGATTCCTCATCAAATTCACTTATTGACAGCAATAAGTGGCCAATGTCTTTCAATAACCAAATTTCAATTTTGAAAATTGAAGGATATCATGAAGTTTGTTTATCCAAAGAGTTTCGATAGAAGATTCTATCGAGTTTATTAAATACTCGTTCATGTTTGAATCTGAATACAATTCTTTGATTGTTCCACGATGGGGTCCATTCAAAAGAGGATCATATATTTTAGGTAAGCATTCTTGTTCAGTCTCATCATTGCACAATCTAGTTCTTTTTTCGAGTCCATCCATAGCAAGAGACCCCTTGTCTAGAGC